ATCCCCGATTAATGCAGCCTCAGATGTTTCAATTGTCAATTCTAGCATTGAGCGAAAAGGTTACACCTATGTCTATGGGTTATGTATTGCAGGTTAACCCTGCTCTGCTCCACTAGTACAACTAGGCGGCATAGAGGAAGAAGCACTACGATTAGGAATCAACAAGATGAAAACTTTGCTATAAATTTCCCCCTTTCCTTATTGGGATCGGGACTAAGAAGAATGGTTGGGACAACAAATATCCATCTCATTCGTACTTTGGATACCCATATAACCATCGAAGACTGTTGAAGTGACGAATTCCTAGAAATTAAGGGACGTTGAGGACAAAGAAATTGTTGGAGTTAACGTAACATTTTTATATTTTTATCTAGTACCAACATCTTTGATGTTAAGAAACGATCTTTTGCAGGAAGGTTGGCTAGAGATTTCTTGTAAAAACACTAGCCCCGCTCAGTTCATAATGAGAATATTTCACTCCTTTTTGATTCTATGTATTAGGCTTATTATGCACATAAGGGAGGAGCCGTATGAGATGAAAACCTCACGTACGGTTCTGGAACGGAGATTCTTTGAATCGAATAACGACCGTAACGGATGTCTGCTCAATCCGAAGGAAATTATGCGGAAGCTTTACAGAATTATTATGAAGCTATGCGACTAGAAATCGATCCCTATGATAGAAGTTATATACTCTATAATATAGGCCTTATTCACACAAATAATGGAGAACACACAAAAGCTTTGGAATATTATTTTCGGGCATTAGAACGAAACCCTTTCTTACCACAAGCTTTTAATAATATGGCCGTAATCTGTCATTACGTGCGACTATCTACACTATAGAAAGAAAAAGGAAAGAGCAAAATAGAAAATCTACTAGTAAAAATAGTAAAAAAAAAAAAATAGGCTTTCTACATATGGCATCGTCCAAAACAACGATTTTTATCAGCTGTAGCAAAGAAAGAAACCTCATAGAAATCAAAATATGAAAAAAAAATATGCCTAGATACTTTATTCTATGGATAAAGGATCTAATTGATAGAGGAAGCGCCGTAAAGAGCAATTAGCGAAATTGTTGCGATACAATAAGAACTAAGAACTGCTTACTTAATGTCATAATATGAGACAAAAGCTAGGAATCCACTTATGTAATGGAGTCGACCCCCTAAAGTATTGAGCAGCGGTGTAGCATCAGATCCCAAAGATAGTAAGCCTTTTCTTTCTTATGAGAGAAGGTCTTTTTCAAAGATTCTATAGAAATATAAATTTATATATGAAACCGAGATAGTTACCTTTCAGAAAATTGTAATGATAGTAGAACACCTACGCTTTATTCTTTTGAAGGTGGGAGAAAAGATAAAACAAAACGGATTATTAATAAAATCAAACTTCAAGGTTGAAACTCATGTAATTAACCTCTTTTGATTAACTCGAGAAAAACGGGACATCAAAAGAATTGACTGTCGAGCCGTATGAGTTAGGAAACTCTCAAGTACGGTTCTAAGGGAAGGAATTTACTCGCCTATTCCGACCGAGGAGAACAGGCCATTCGGCAGGGAGATTCTGAAATTGCGGAGGCTTGGTTCGACCAAGCCGCGGAGTATTGGAAACAAGCTATAGCGCTCACCCCTGGAAATTATATTGAAGCGCAGAATTGGTTGAAGATCACAAGGCGTTTCGAATAAAATATTCGAATAAGATAAGAGCATGCTCTTTTATTTTATTATTTAGTATTTGTTTTTTTTTATATTTGTTATATTTTTATTTCTTATAATTATATTAATTTGTTATAACTAATTATTTGTTGTCTCCATCAGTCAAATAAAACGGATCATTTCTGTGGGAAGACACAATCGAAGAATTTCATGAATTTCATTATACCCCTTCCCTTCTAAGATCGTTACTTTTTGTCTGGTATTTCATGGAATAGAATAAATGATACACAGATACAGACAGTAGAAAAGATATATTTTCTAGATTTTCTATTTTATCTTACTTTAAATATATTAAAAAATATATTAATATTAAATATTAATATTAAAAGGAATAAAAGATGCCTTTGAATACTTAAATATAGATTTAAATATAGATATTTGGAATATAGATTTAAATATAGATATATAGATTTAAATATAGCTATTTGGATGTAGTAATGAATAATGACTTCTCGCCTGACTTGGAATAGAGTATATAGTAATATCTTCTATGTAATAGAGTAATATCTTCTATGTAAAACAGAAACTTGCCCCGTCTAGGAACTTTTAATTAAGATAGGAATACACTAGTTTGAGGTTGCACAAAAAATTGTTTTTGCATCAATTCAAAGCCCAGAAAGGTCCGTTGAGCGCCTCTTGGCTATGTCATAATAGATCCGAACACTTGCCCTGGATCGACTTCCAGATCATAATTGCTCTAGTGAATAACTAACGAAACTAAATAGATAGAAAAAAGCTAATTAGAAAAATATCTCATAGGTTCACTAATTACTTGACTGTTG